CGAAATAAAATTCTAAATACTAAATAATCGAAACTAAAATAATCGAAATAAATTCAATTGAAATAATTCAAAAATCAAAAAAATACTACTACTAGATTTTAGATTTCTAATGGCGATTAGAATGAATAATTCATCAGAATAAAAAATAATTCTATGCAATTCTGAAAGGGGGAAAGATCCCTCGGATAGAATCATTCGATTATATTGACAATTTCAAAAAACTGATCATACTATGATCATAGTATGATGGCCGTTGGTCAAGCGGGCCCCCATCGTCTAGTGGTTTAGGACATCTCTCTTTCAAGGAGGCAGCGGGGATTCGAATTCCCCTGGGGGTAGGGTACTACGAAAGGAAGTTGATCTTGGATTACCAATAAGTCTAAAATTGATTCTTCCTGGGTCGATGCCCGAGCGGTTAATGGGGACGGACTGTAAATTCGTTGGCAATATGTCTACGCTGGTTCAAATCCAGCTCGGCCCAATAATTCGCCAATCCACCATGAGATGATATAACCCCTTTGTACTTCAGAAATACCCGATCCGGAGATAAAAAAGAATAAAATTTTCTGCTAGATCCCGTATTTCCCTGGGATTGTAGTTCAATTGGTCAGAGCACCGCCCTGTCAAGGCGGAAGCTGCGGGTTCGAGCCCCGTCAGTCCCGACGGATCCAATAAATATATCAATAAATCTCTCCCTTTTTATGAAGGGGACCGGGGGCAGAATTTCATTATCAAAGCAAAGGGGAAATCCTTATTTCTTTTTTCTTTCCTTTGGGTAGGAGATAGTCAGTATTCCAAGAAATGCTGGCTTTTTCGATTGACCCCGATGCATGTAATGGAATCGGGTACTATACCTTTTTGAGGCGCGCATACACAAAGGGAATTCTTTTCTTGTCCAATACAAAATTGAATATAAGAAAATACTTTCCAGAAAAAACAAAAAAAAAACAATTTATTTTTCTGGCTACGGATTTATGGAACCTCACTTACTAATTTGAAGTTGAAAAATAGATTTCATGCAAATTGCACACTGAGCTTTTGGTATAGGGGTCCCGGGGCTAATAATCTACGAAGAAAGGAGGGGGAAGGACAGATCAACCAAAGATCCTACTCCTCTTAGAAATAGAAAGGGGAATGAATCATTTTTCCGATTTTTCATTTTGTTTTAAGGCCCCATCGACGAAAGAACAAATTGAAAAATAGTAAATTTGATGAATATTCATTTTATACGGTCGCATCTTTATCACACTTCTTTGTCTTCCAAGTCAAAAATAGTTTCGTTCTAAACTCCTTTCTTTTTCCATTTAGCTTTTATTGTTTGTTTGGGTTTGTAACTATGTGACCACTGGAAGTGGAAGAGCTGTTTGATGAGACTTCATCAGATGATTGTACAAGAAGGAACTAGATAGATTAGAGAGAAAAAAAGAACAGATGATAAAAAATAATAAATAAAGGAATTTTGGTTGGATTGGGTCAGGAATCCAAGTTTGGGGCGGTATGGATAAAAGAACTTCCTATGTTATACTATTCAATTCTCGACGACGAATTGATTTGATAGTTCAGATATTGTTATTCATGATATTGATCCGATTCAAGATCATCGAGAGGTAATATTCATTCATTGAATTTACAGGCCAAAGATTTATCATCTCTATGGGATTAAATCCCGAGTTATTGCGAAGTAAAAAACCGATGAGATTATGGAAGTAAATATTCTTGCATTTATTGCTACTGCACTATTTATTCTAGTTCCTACCGCTTTTCTACTTATCATTTACGTAAAAACAGTCAGTCAAAACGATTAATTATTAACTAATTTGAATGAAACTTGACTTCTGAGTTCTTAGCCAAAATTGACGAAATAAAATGAAAAAGATTCCAATTTCATGTCTTAAATGAAATGAGTGGACTAGAATCAGCAGTATTCTAATAGATAGATAGTATGGTAGAAAGATTCATCTATTTCTTTCTACCATACTATTTATTAGTTAGATTGTAGCTGCCCCCTGGACTAAAATAAAGATAGGGGCTGCATTTGATATGGATCTATAGATCAATCCACAATATTATCTTGATATATGTGAATATCAATTCCATATATGGGAGTGACATAGCATCCAATTCCATTTATTTGCTATATCTATTTGTTCTGATCAATCTGAATTACTCTTATGTCTTATAGTTTGAATTACTATATTTTTTATTTCCAATATGAATCTCGGTATCTATTGAAAGAATCAAATCAATGAAGGAAAAGCAATAGATATAGGCATATTCAAAAAATCACGTAGTAATCTTTTTTTTTAACATTCCCAATAAGTAATTGAGTAAACCATTGACAGTAGTTCCACGGACATCGAAAAGGAAGAGTAAACCTCACTGATTTTTAACGCCTGAACCATGATATGAAATAAGTCGATAAAGTATAAATCCAATTTTCAAAATTCGAAAGGGGTAAATGCGCAATATGTGACCCACCTGACAACCTTATTCTGCATAGTATCTCGTTAGACAACCATTATGTTTATATCCTTTCTTTCTCATACAAAGTGCGTATACACTTAACAAAAAACTTCTTCTTTGAACAGTAAAGAAAGAAACAAATAAAAAAAGGGTCCGGCCCTCCTCAGTATCACCTAGTAAGAGGCCGTTGATTGGACTAGAAAATTTAGGAAGAATTAGGTTCGAATAAATTTCCTGGAATCCTCTTCCTTTCGAACTACAAACATGGGAATCGTTGAAATAGCTCTTTGATTGAAAGAGGATGATTCCTATAATACATTACTCCAGTCGAGTCCAATGGAATTTCAAAATGAAGATATTTTTTTTTGTTCCAAACGTGTTGCAGAACGATCTAGAAAGCAATTGATATTGATACAGTTTGCTTCCTTAACTCAATTAGTAGGACCCCTAGAGTCCACTCCTTCCCCACACTACGAGTGAAAGGGAAAAAGTAAAGACTACCATTAAAGCAGCCCAAGCAAGACTTACTATATCCATATGAATTATGTCCCCTATCTCTATAAATATAAAGGAATTGTTCCATTATTCCTCACTAATAATAGTGGAATCAATGGCGCAGAGTCAAAAAGAACGAAGACTATTAATAAACCAATCCGATAAATTCGCTCATTTTATAAGAAATTCCTATATGATTTCTAATCGGGAAAGATTAAACACAAGCAAAATCCGCAGTAACATCTCAAGGGAATGTTACTAATGAAACATGTAGGAATAATAGGTCCTATTCTTTTTTTGTTGACCCTCATTTCAATTGATTGGATGCTTGAGCACTCAGAGATTTTCGTGAGTTCCTCGTATATAATAAAGTATCTTCCGCCCCCTTCCACAACTATTTATATTTCCTATCGGGCTCTCCAATCTAACCCAAGGTCCAGTCATTATACAATGGATTAATAATATAAAATTTTTATTTGTAGTAGAAGGTAATTGCGAAGTCTTGATAGCCCCTCTAGCATTCGACTATTTCCTTGAAGCCTAAGCCTAAATATGCAATGCAAGGATATTTACAATTTTTTAGAAAAACCCCCAGACCAGATGTTTAGAATCAAACAAGTATCAACAGTCTGCCTTCTCTGCTTCTGCTGGGGAATCATTCGGCGGGTTATATCAACAGAAGAAAAGAAGAGATTTCTAGTTTTTTGTTGATCAGGCGACACCCGGATTTGAACTGGGGAAAAAAGGATTTGCAGTCCTCTGCCTTACCACTCGGCCATGTCGCCAAAATGCTACAAATACAAAATAGATGAAAACTTTCCCGGATTACTGAACTGCTTTTTTATCGTACTTGCACCTTGAGTTCTGTTTTCCTTAATTTTTCCTAAAAGTCAAAGAAATCCTAATCCTTCTTCCCTTTTGATTGGGTTTGATTCATCCTTTCAATTTCGATTGAGTCTATCTCAAAATTCATAATGTTCAAAACTTTCTCTTACCTTTCTTTTCTCTTACCTTTCTATTGAAATCTATTGAAAAATCAAATGTGGATTTTCAGTCGCAAAATCCAAAATTCAACTTTATGAAAATAGGAACCATTAACTATTGACTTAGAATGCATGAATGATTCTTGGATTTGAATCTCCAAATTTTGTTTTCCTAATGACATAAGAAAATACAACTTGATATATAACTAATCAGTATGGATTTTTTCAATCAAAAAATCCTTCTCAATTATAATTATTAATAATAATTATAATTATTAATAATAATTATAACAACAATTATGAGATATGTAAACCCCCCAAGAGAAATTGTTAGACGGATATATATTATTTATATATGTTTCCGATATAGAATTATCAGATATCAGAAAAGTATCATACTTCAATTTGAATTTTGAATTGAATAGAAAATTGAAATTCTGTTTTCGTAGAGCACAACCTGTGTTGCCCCGAATAGAACATAGAACGACAATAAAACAATAAAAGAGAAGAAAGACGGATATTATAGATATCTCCACACGTGTTTAAGCCATACAAACCTTCTTTTCTTATACACTTCACAATCGTATTCTACTCAAAAATCCGTAAACAAAATCTCTCTCTTCTCTGCGAATCATTTTTTGAACAACGAAATCCATAACATAAAAGGGGGTTAAATGCTAAAAAACCGATTCTAATTCTATATATTCTCTTTCTGATTTTTATGCCTTTATCTCAGCGAAAAGATCAAATGTCCAATCCATTTATTTTTCTGGTATTCAAGCAGGTTGGAATATGTATTATCATAATAATGGTAGAAATGGAATCATTTTTGTTTTTATATTCTATACAAAATCCTATAACTTAATTAATAAGTCTAAGTAGCAGAAGTCTGTTTCTAGGGATGTTTTATCAATTTCTTTCCATTTGTATCTGTTGAAAATTCCAATAAATTCCAATTCAATTTAAGTAGAAAATTCTCTTTCTTCCTCCGTTCATACGTATTTCATACATTCCAGATATGGAGTTGGGTAAAATTTCATGTGATTCGGTAAACAAAAT